GCTAGTGTAACTTAATTCAAAGTATGGCACTGAAGATGCTAAGATGAAAAATCGAAATTTCCACAAGCACGTAAAGGTTTGGTCCTGGCCTTAGTATTAATTGTAACCAAAATTATACATGCAAGTTTCAGCATCCCCGTGAGAATGCCCTTACTAATCCATTAATTAGTAAGGAGCTGGTATCAGGCACACATTAAACGTAGCCCAAGACACCTTGCTAAGCCACACCCCCAAGGGACTTCAGCAGTAATAAACATTGATTCCATAAACGCAAGCTTGAATCAGTTAAAGTTAAATAGGATTGGTAAATCTCGTGCCAGCCACCGCGGTTATACGAGTGACCCAAATTAATACCTCCCGGCGTAAAGAGTGGTTTAAGGATAATCCAAACAATTAAAGTTAAAATTTCATCAAACTGTTATACGTACCTATGAATGAAAAAATCAATTACGAAAGTAACTTTATAAAACATTAAAATTCTTGATGCCACGACAGGTAAGCCCCAAACTGGGATTAGATACCCCACTATGCTTACCCATAAACTTAGATAATAATTTACCCTATTATCCGCCAGAACACTACAAGCGCTAGCTTAAAATCCAAAGGACTTGGCGGTGCTCCAGACCCACCTAGAGGAGCCTGTTCTATAACCGATAATCCCCGTTAAACCCTACCACCTCTTGCCATTACCGCCTATATACCACCGTCGTCAGCTCACCCCATGAGGGGTAAAAAGTAAGCAAAAAGAATTATAGAACTCCCACACGTCAGGTCGAGGTGTAGCGAATGAGATGGAAAGAAATGGGCTACATTTTCTATTAAGAAAACACGGATAGTAAACTGAAAAAGTACTCCAAGGTGGATTTAGCAGTAAAAAGAAATAAGAATATTCTACTTGAAGCTGGCTCTGAAGCACGCACACACCGCCCGTCACTCTCCTCACCAAAAATCCCACCATTACATAAAAAGATTAAAATATAAAGAGGAGGCAAGTCGTAACATGGTAAGTGTACTGGAAAGTGCACTTGGAATCAAAGTGTAGCTAAATTAGTACAGCATCTCCCTTACACCGAGAAGTAACCCGTGCAATTCGGGTCACCTTGAACCTTAAAACTAGCCTAATCAATTACTAAACATAGCCTTATTAATTAAATCCACCCCTTTCAAAAAAATTAAAACATTTCATACCTTCTAGTATGGGTGACAGAACAAAGACTCAAGCGCAATAGACAACGTACCGCAAGGGAAAGTTGAAAAAGAAATGAAACAAATAACTAAAGTACAAAAAAGCAGAGATTAAACCTCGTACCTTTTGCATCATGATTTAACTAGACTAACTAGACAAAGAGACCTTAAGCCTATCTTCCCGAAACTAGACGAGCTACTCCAGAGCAGCACATATAGAGCAAACCCATCTCTGTGGCAAAAGAGTGGGAAGACTCCCGAGTAGCGGTGACAAACCTATCGAGCCTAGTGATAGCTGGTTACCCAAAAAAAGAACTTCAATTCTGCATTAATTTTCCATAGTCAACTAAGAACATCTACTAAAGACTTAACATAAAAATTAATAGTTATCCAAAAAAGGTACAACTTTTCTGAATCAAGATACAACTTTCTAAGGCGGGTAATGATCATACTTATTAAGGACCCTTCCCCAGTGGGCCTAAAAGCAGCCACCTGTAAAGCAAGCGTCACAGCTCCAGTCCCATAATAAACCCACAATCTAGATATTCTTCTCCCAACCCCCTTAACCTATATTGGGTTATTTTATAAAATTATAAAAGAACTAATGCTAAAATGAGTAATAGGAGGTTAAACCTCTCCTAACACTAGTGTACATCAGAAAGAATTAAATCACTGATAATTAAACGACCTCAAACTGAGAAAATAATAGAAATTTAATATTAAACTAGAAAAGCCTATTCAATTACTCGTTAATCCTACACAGGAGTGTTACAAGGAAAGATTAAAAGAAAATAAAGGAACTCGGCAAACATAAACTCCGCCTGTTTACCAAAAACATCGCCTCTTGACCCACTATTATAAGAGGTCCCGCCTGCCCTGTGACAATGTTTAACGGCCGCGGTATTTTGACCGTGCGAAGGTAGCGTAATCACTTGTCTTTTAAATGAAGACCCGTATGAAAGGCATCACGAGAGTTTAACTGTCTCTATTTTCCAATCAATGAAATTGATCTTCCCGTGCAGAAGCGGGAATATTATCATAAGACGAGAAGACCCTATGGAGCTTTAAACACTTAAGCTAATTATGTAAAAATCTTAACTCCCATGGGAATAAAAATTAATACTTACTCCTAACTTAACTGTTTTTGGTTGGGGTGACCAAGGAGGAAAGGAAAACCTCCTTATCGACTGAGTACTAAGTACTTAAAAAATAGAATGACAATTCTAATCAATAAAACATTTATCGAAAAATGACCCAGAACCTATCTGATCAATGAACCAAGTTACCCTAGGGATAACAGCGCAATCCTTTCCAAGAGTCCTTATCGCCGAAAGGGTTTACGACCTCGATGTTGGATCAGGACATCCTAATGGTGTAACCGCTATTAAGGGTTCGTTTGTTCAACGATTAATAGTCCTACGTGATCTGAGTTCAGACCGGAGAAATCCAGGTCAGTTTCTATCTATGAATTAATTTTTCCTAGTACGAAAGGACCGGAAAAATGGAGCCAATACTCTTAGTAAGCTCCCTTTCCACCTACTGAAATTAACTAAAGTAGATAAGAAAAGATTATCTATAAACCCAAGACAAGGGTTATTAAGGTGGCAGAGCTTGGTAAATGCAAAAGACCTAAATCCTTTAATCCAGAGGTTCAAATCCTCTCCTTAATTATGTCCAAAACCATTTTACTCTACATTATTAATCCACTCACCTACATTATCCCAATCCTGTTAGCCACAGCCTTCCTAACTCTAATCGAACGAAAAATTCTCGGATACATACAACTACGCAAAGGCCCTAACGTAGTAGGCCCCTACGGCCTCCTTCAACCAGTCGCAGACGGCCTTAAACTTTTCACCAAAGAACCTATCCGTCCTTCTACATCATCCCCCATACTATTTCTTATAACCCCAACCCTTGCCTTAACCCTAGCCCTCCTCATGTGAATACCCCTTCCACTCCCCCATTCAATCATCAACCTAAATTTAGGTCTCTTATTTATCCTAGCAATCTCAAGCCTAACTGTATATACAATTTTAGGATCCGGCTGAGCATCTAATTCAAAATACGCCCTCATAGGGGCACTACGAGCTATTGCACAAACCATTTCATATGAAGTTAGCCTCGGCCTAATCTTATTATCAATAATTATTTTTGCCGGAGGCTTTACACTTCACACATTCAATTTAGCCCAAGAAACAATTTGACTACTAATTCCAGGTTGACCATTAGCCATCATATGATACATCTCAACCCTAGCAGAAACTAACCGAGCTCCATTTGACCTAACAGAAGGTGAGTCAGAACTGGTTTCAGGTTTTAATATTGAATATGCAGGAGGACCATTCGCCCTATTCTTCCTTGCCGAATATACAAATATCCTCATAATAAATACCCTCTCCGTAATTCTCTTTATAGGTATCTCCTATGACCCCACCATTCCCCAAATCTCCACACTAAACCTAATGATAAAAGCAACCCTACTGACCCTAATCTTTCTATGAATCCGCGCATCCTATCCTCGCTTCCGTTATGATCAACTCATACATCTCGTATGAAAAAATTTCCTACCACTTACCTTAGCCTTGGTCCTTTGACATACTACCCTTCCCATCGCCCTAGCAAGCCTCCCTCCCCTCACCTAAAATGAAATTTGGACGTGTGCCTGAATTAAAGGATTACTTTGATAGAGTAAATAATGAAAGTTAAAATCTTCCCACTTCCTTTTAGAAAAATAGGACTTGAACCTATATTCAAGAGATCAAAACCCTTAGTATTTCCAATTATACTATTTCCTAAGTAAAGTCAGCTAACTAAGCTTTTGGGCCCATACCCCAACCATGTTGGTTAAAATCCTTCCTTTACTAATGAATTCTACAGTACTAACAATTTTTATCTCAAGCCTTGGTCTTGGAACCACACTCACATTCATTGGATCCCACTGACTCTTAGCATGAATAGGCCTTGAAATTAATACCCTAGCTATTATTCCCTTAATAATACACCAACACCACCCACGAACAGTAGAAGCCACAACAAAATATTTCCTTACACAAGCAACCGCATCAACCCTTCTTTTGTTCGCTAGCATAACAAATGCTTGAACCTCAGGGGAATGAAGCCTATTGGAAATATCTAACCCAACCTCTGCCACACTTGCTACCATCGCATTATCCCTAAAAATTGGCCTCGCACCAATACACTTCTGATTACCAGAAGTTCTCCAAGGACTAAACCTTACCACAGGCCTTATCCTAGCAACATGACAAAAACTTGCCCCATTCGCTATTCTTCTCCAACTTCACCCACTCCTCAATCCAAACCTACTTCTATTCCTAGGTATTTCTTCAACCCTAATTGGAGGCTGAGGGGGCCTTAATCAAACACAACTACGAAAAATCCTAGCCTATTCCTCAATCGCCCACCTAGGCTGAATAATTACAATTTTACACTATTCCCCAAACCTCACTCAACTCAACCTAATATTATATATTATCATAACCCTGACAACCTTTCTCCTATTCAAAACATTTAACTCTACAAAAATTAACTCCATCACTATTTCAACAACTAAATCACCCATACTAACAATTATTACCCTAATAACACTCCTCTCCTTAGGAGGACTCCCTCCCCTCACCGGCTTCATACCCAAATGACTAATTTTACAAGAATTAACCAAACAAAACCTAATAATCCCAGCCACCATTATAGCCATAACAGCCCTCCTTAGTTTATTCTTCTACCTACGTCTATGCTATGCTACAACCCTAACTATATCACCAAATCCAATCCACCTAATAACTGCCTGACGAACAAAATCCCTCCAACCTAACCTAATTCTACTAACCTTCTCCTCCCTCTCCATCCTTCTCCTCCCTCTCACACCAACCATCCTTATAATAAATACCTAAGAAATTTAGGTTAATCAAGACCAAAAGCCTTCAAAGCTTTAAGTAGGAGTGAAAATCCTCTAATTTCTGATAAGATTTGCAAGACTCTATCTTACATCTTCTGAATGCAACCCAAATACTTTTATTAAGCTAAAATCTTCTAGATAAACAGGCCTTGATCCTATAAAAACTTAATTAACAGCTAAGCGTTCAATCCAGCGAACTTTTATCTATTCATAATGCTTCCTCTCCCGCCGCCATAAACGATAAGGCGGGAGAGGAAAAGCCCCGGGAGTCTCTCGACTCCGTCTTTGGATTTGCAATCCAGTGTAATGCTCTACTACAAGGCTTGGTAAGAAGAGGCATTTAACCCCTGTTTACGGATTTACAATCCGCCACTTATTACTCAGTCACCTTACCTGTGGCAATTAACCGTTGACTCTTTTCTACAAATCATAAAGATATTGGTACCCTTTACTTAATTTTTGGTGCCTGAGCAGGAATGGTAGGTACAGCCCTAAGTCTACTTATCCGAACAGAGTTAAGTCAACCTGGAACACTTCTAGGGGATGATCAGATTTACAATGTAATTGTAACTGCCCATGCTTTCGTAATGATCTTCTTTATAGTTATACCCGTAATAATTGGAGGATTTGGCAATTGACTAGTACCTTTAATAATTGGTGCTCCAGATATAGCTTTTCCACGAATAAATAATATAAGCTTCTGACTATTGCCCCCCTCTTTCTTACTCCTTCTCGCCTCAGCTGGTGTAGAGGCAGGTGCCGGTACCGGTTGAACAGTTTATCCACCCCTTGCAGGTAACCTAGCCCATGCAGGAGCATCTGTAGATTTAACTATTTTTTCATTACATCTAGCTGGTATTTCCTCAATCCTAGCATCAATTAATTTCATCACCACCATTATTAATATAAAACCACCAGCTATTTCCCAATATCAAACCCCTCTTTTTGTTTGGTCTGTCTTTGTTACTGCCATCCTCCTTCTCCTTTCCCTCCCCGTCCTTGCAGCTGGAATCACTATACTATTAACAGATCGCAATTTGAACACAACATTCTTTGACCCTTCAGGGGGGGGAGATCCTATTCTTTACCAACATCTATTCTGATTTTTTGGCCATCCAGAAGTTTATATTCTAATTCTTCCTGGCTTCGGAATAATTTCTCATGTAGTAGCCTACTATTCAGGAAAAAAGGAACCATTTGGTTACATAGGAATAGTTTGAGCAATAATAGCTATTGGCCTATTAGGTTTTATCGTTTGAGCCCACCACATATTTACAGTTGGTATAGATGTTGATACCCGCGCTTACTTTACCTCAGCAACAATAATTATTGCCATTCCAACAGGTGTTAAAGTCTTTAGTTGACTAGCAACTCTCCATGGAGGCACTATTAAATGAGAGACCCCACTTCTTTGAGCCCTAGGCTTCATTTTCTTATTTACAGTAGGTGGATTGACAGGAGTTGTCTTAGCTAATTCATCTTTAGATATTGTTCTTCACGATACCTATTACGTAGTGGCCCATTTCCATTATGTCCTATCAATAGGAGCAGTATTTGCCATTATAGCAGGTCTTGTTCACTGATTCCCATTAATTTCAGGTTATACCCTACATCCTACCTGAACTAAAATCCAATTTGTAGTAATATTTATTGGAGTAAATTTAACCTTCTTCCCACAACATTTCTTAGGTCTTGCTGGTATACCACGACGATACTCCGATTACCCAGACGCATATGCTCTCTGAAACACCGTCTCCTCAATTGGCTCCTTAATCTCCCTAATCGCTGTAATTATATTTTTATTTATTCTTTGAGAAGCATTTGCTTCCAAACGAGAAGTATTATCCATTGAACTTCCTCACACAAATGTGGAATGACTTCATGGTTGCCCCCCTCCTCACCATACTTACGAAGAACCAGCATTTGTTCAAGTCCAACATACCTCTGCAAGAAAGGAAGGAATCGAACCTCCATATGTTAGTTTCAAGCCAACCGCATCACCACTCTGCCACTTTCTTTAAATAAGATACTAGTAAAATTCATTACCGTGTCTTGTCAGGACAAAATCGTGAGTTTAAATCTCACGTATCTTAAGTTTAATGGCACACCCGTCACAAATAGGATTTCAAGATGCAGCCTCCCCTGTTATGGAAGAACTTCTCCATTTTCACGACCACACATTAATAATTGTATTCCTTATTAGTGCTTTAGTCCTTTACATTATTCTAGCAATAGTATCTACAAAACTTACAAACAAATATATTCTTGATTCACAAGAAATTGAAATCGTATGAACTATTCTCCCCGCTATCATCCTCATTCTAATTGCCCTTCCATCCTTACGAATCCTTTACTTAATAGATGAGATTAATGATCCCCATCTTACTATTAAAGCTATAGGTCATCAATGATATTGAAGTTACGAATATACAGACTATGAAGACCTAATATTCGACTCTTACATAATTCAAACACAAGACTTAACCCCAGGACAATTCCGTCTATTAGAAACCGATCATCGCATAATTGTACCAATAGAATCACCCATCCGAGTCCTAGTTTCTGCAGAAGATGTCCTACATTCATGGACTGTCCCAGCCTTAGGAGTGAAAATAGATGCTGTTCCAGGCCGATTAAACCAAACTGCCTTCATCGTCTCACGTCCGGGAATTTATTATGGTCAATGTTCAGAAATTTGCGGCGCTAACCACAGTTTTATACCAATCGTCGTAGAAGCAGTTCCACTAGAACATTTTGAAACGTGATCTTCATTAATGTTAAAAGAAACCTCATCAAGAAGCTAAATTGGATAAAGCGTTAGCCTTTTAAGCTAAAAACTGGTGATTCCCTAACACCCTTGATGTATGCCTCAATTAAATCCTCACCCTTGATTTATTATCCTAATATTTTCATGAATAATTTTTCTTTCAATTATGCCAAAAAAAATTATACATCACCTCTTTAATGATAACCCAATACCCAAAAATATTAAAAAACCTAAACCTGAACCCTGAAATTGACCATGAACTTAAACTTTTTTGATCAATTTATAAGTTCATCACTTTTCGGAATCCCATTATTTGCTCTAGCAATTACGATCCCATGATTAATCTTCCCAACTCCCACCAATCGATGACTAAATAACCGACTAACAACTCTCCAAGCCTGATTTATTAATCGATTTACATATCAACTTATTCAACCTTTAAATTTTGGAGGCCATAAATGAGCTATTCTCCTTACCACATTAATATTGTTTCTAATTACTATTAATCTTCTAGGCCTCCTCCCTTACACCTTTACGCCCACAACCCAATTATCACTTAATATAGCATTTGCTCTCCCCCTATGATTAACAACCGTACTAATTGGGCTATTAAACCAACCAACCATTGCCTTAGGCCATTTATTGCCCGAAGGCACACCTACCCCCCTCATCCCAATCTTAATTATTATCGAAACTATTAGCCTATTTATCCGCCCTTTAGCCCTAGGAGTTCGACTCACTGCTAACCTGACAGCAGGACATCTTCTCATGCAATTAATCGCCACCGCTGCCTTCATTCTCATCACTATAATACCAACTGTGGCATTATTGACTTCCCTAATCCTATTTTTATTAACTATTCTAGAAATTGCTGTAGCAATAATTCAAGCATATGTCTTCGTTCTTTTACTAAGTCTATATCTACAAGAAAACGTTTAATGGCTCACCAAACACATGCATATCACATAGTTGATCCAAGCCCATGACCATTAACAGGAGCTATCGCTGCCTTACTAATAACATCAGGCTTAGCCATTTGATTCCACTTCCACTCTCTATCCCTGCTCTACTTAGGATTAATTCTTCTTCTACTAACTATAATTCAATGATGACGAGATATTATTCGGGAAGGAACATTTCAAGGCCATCACACCCTTCCCGTACAAAAAGGATTTCGCTATGGTATAATTTTATTTATTACATCAGAAGTTTTCTTCTTCCTAGGTTTTTTCTGAGCCTTTTACCACTCAAGTCTCGCCCCAACCCCTGAATTAGGGGGATGCTGACCCCCAACAGGAATTAATCCATTAGATCCTTTTGAAGTTCCTCTCTTAAACACCGCAGTGTTACTAGCTTCTGGTGTCTCAGTAACCTGAGCCCATCATAGTTTGATACAAGGTAATCGTAAAGAAACTATTCAAGCACTAATCTTAACCGTTATCCTTGGACTTTATTTTACCGCCCTCCAAGCTATAGAGTATTACGAAGCCTCCTTCACCATTGCTGATAGCGTTTACGGTTCAACATTTTTCGTTGCCACAGGTTTCCACGGACTCCATGTCATTATTGGTTCAACATTCCTTATCGTTTGCTTGTTACGACAAATCCAATATCACTTTACATCAGAACACCACTTTGGCTTCGAAGCTGCCGCCTGATACTGACACTTCGTAGATGTAGTGTGACTTTTCCTTTATGTATCTATCTATTGATGAGGCTCATAAATACTTTTCTAGTATAAATTAAGTACAAGTGATTTCCAATCACTTAACCTTGGTTAAAATCCAAGGAAAAGTAATGAACCTTATCATCTCATCTGTCGCTACTACAGCCCTCATTTCCCTAATCCTCGCTTTTATTGCATTTTGACTCCCCTCCTTAAACCCAGACAATGAAAAATTATCCCCTTTTGAATGTGGTTTTGATCCTCTAGGGAATGCTCGCCTCCCTTTTTCCCTCCGTTTCTTTCTAGTAGCCATTCTATTTCTTCTCTTCGATTTAGAAATTGCCCTCCTTCTACCTTTACCCTGAGGCAATCAACTTGACACACCCCTTGTCACCTTATTCTGAACATCTATTATTTTAATCCTTTTGACACTCGGCTTAATTTATGAATGACTTCAAGGAGGACTTGAATGAGCAGAATAGATATTTAGTCCAAATAAGACCATTAATTTCGGCTTAATAAATTATGATGAAAATCCATAAATATCTTATGTCCACCCTATACTTCAGTCTTAGTTCAGCATTCATTATAGGCCTCATAGGCCTCACATTTCATCGCACACATCTTCTATCCGCCCTCCTATGCCTAGAAGGAATATTATTATCGCTATTTATCGCTATTTCCATTTGATCAATAACAATAAATTGTACCTCTTATTCCATCACCCCCATAATCTTACTAACATTCTCTGCCTGTGAAGCAGGTACTGGCCTCGCCCTCCTAGTAGCTACCACACGAACCCATGGTTCAGATCACCTCCAAAACCTTAACCTCCTCCAATGTTAAAAATTCTAATCCCAACAATCACACTATTTTTTGTTTCATGACTCACCCCTAAAAAATGGTTATGATCCACTATTACAACTCATAGCCTGCTAATCGCATCACTTAGTCTAGTATGATTTAAATGAAACACGGATATTGGATGAGACTTCTCAAATCAGTACCTAGGAGTAGACCCCCTCTCAGCCCCATTATTAATTCTCACTTGCTGACTACTACCATTAATAGCCTTAGCCAGCCAAAACCATATATTCACAGAACCAATTATACGACAACGAACTTACATTACACTCCTAATTTCACTCCAAACTTTTCTTATCTTAGCATTCAGCGCCACAGAAATAATTATATTTTACGTGACATTTGAAGCCACATTAGTCCCCACACTCATTATCATCACTCGATGGGGTAATCAAACTGAACGATTAAATGCAGGAACCTATTTTTTATTCTATACCCTTATAGGTTCCCTCCCACTACTAATCGCCCTCCTCACTATACAAAATGACCTAGGCTCATTGTCCATAATTATTATACAATATTCCCAACTTGACTTAACCTCATGAGCTGGCAAATTCTGATGAACTGCCTGCCTTATTGCCTTCCTTGTAAAAATACCCCTTTACGGAGTTCATCTCTGACTCCCAAAAGCACATGTTGAAGCTCCTATCGCAGGTTCTATAATTCTAGCCGCAATTCTATTAAAACTAGGTGGCTATGGTATAATACGAATTATTGTGATATTAAATCCCCTTACCAAAGAAATAGCCTACCCATTTGTGATTCTAGCTATCTGAGGTATTATTATAACCAGCTCAATTTGTCTCCGACAAACAGATCTAAAATCTTTAATCGCCTACTCATCAGTAAGCCACATGGGCTTAGTCGCCGGAGCAATTCTAATCCAAACACCATGAAGCTTTGCAGGAGCAATTACATTAATAATTGCACATGGTTTAATCTCCTCTACCTTATTCTGCTTAGCCAACACTAATTATGAACGTATACACAGCCGAACCCTACTTTTAGCACGCGGAACCCAAATTATCTTACCCCTAATAGCCACCTGATGATTTTTAGCTAATCTTGCCAACCTCGCCCTTCCACCCACCCCTAATTTAATAGGCGAACTTCTCATCATTACCTCTTTATTTAATTGATCTAATTGAACCATCCTCCTAACCGGCTTAGGAGTACTAATCACTGCCTCCTATTCTCTGTACATATTCCTGATAACTCAACGGGGGCCAACCCCACAACATCTACTTTCCTTGCACCCAACACATACACGAGAACACCTTCTCCTCAATCTCCACCTTATTCCCACACTACTACTAATTCTTAAACCAGAACTAATCTGAGGCTGAACCTGCTGTAATTATAGTTTAACAAAAACATTAGATTGTGATTCTAAAAACAAAAGTTAAAATCTTTTTAATCACCAAGAGAGGTCTGGGACACAAAGTAACTGCTAATTCTTTTTAATCATGGTTCAAATCCATGGCTCACTTAGCTCTTGAAAGATAATAGTTATCTATTGGTCTTAGGAACCAAAAACTCTTAGTGCAACTCCAAGCAAGAGCTATGAACATCCTTTTTAATTCAGCCTTCCTTATTATTTTCCTAACCCTATTGTATCCCTTACTAACAACCCTCTCACCCAAAAAACTTAAACATAATTGCCCTTCCGCACATGTAACAGCTGTAAAAACATCATTCTTTATTAGCCTGATCCCCTTATTTATTTACCTTGATCAAGGCTTAGAATCCATCACAACCAATTATAATTGAATCAACATAGGACCCTTCAACATCAACATAAGCTTCAAATTTGACACTTATTCAATCATTTTTATCCCCATTGCCCTGTACGTAACATGATCCATTCTCGAATTCGCTTTGTGATACATACATTCAGACCCTAACATTAATCGCTTCTTTAAATATCTCCTCCTATTCCTAATTACCATAATTATTCTTGTCTCAGCCAACAATTTATTCCAACTTTTTATTGGTTGGGAGGGAGTCGGAATTATATCCTTCCTCTTAATTGGTTGATGATATAGTCGAACAGACGCAAACACTGCGGCTCTCCAAGCCATTATTTATAACCGTATAGGTGATATTGGACTTATTCTAAGCATAGCTTGATTAGCTACAAACCTTAATTCATGAGAAATCCAACAACTCTTCTTTTTATCCAATAATGAAAATTTAACCTTACCCCTTTTCGGCTTAGTCCTAGCCGCAGCAGGCAAATCTGCCCAATTCGGACTTCACCCTTGACTTCCTTCAGCCATAGAAGGACCCACACCAGTCTCTGCCTTACTCCATTCCAGCACAATAGTCGTCGCTGGAATCTTCCTACTAATTCGACTTCACCCCTTAATACAAAACAATCCTTTAATTCTCACAACATGCCTATGTTTAGGCGCATTAACTACCTTATTCACAGCTGCCTGTGCCCTAACCCAAAACGATATTAAAAAAATTATCGCCTTCTCAACATCTAGCCAACTCGGCCTAATAATAGTTACAATTGGCTTAAACCAGCCCCAACTAACATTCCTTCATATCTGCACTCACGCCTTCTTCAAAGCAATACTCTTCCTTTGCTCCGGCTCAATTATTCATAGCCTAAATGACGAACAAGATATCCGCAAAATAGGAGGACTCCACAAACTTTTACCTACTACCTCCTCCTCCCTAACCATTGGTAGTCTTGCCCTTATAGGAATACCCTTTCTATCTGGATTTTTCTCAAAAGACGCTATTATTGAAGCAATAAACACTTCCCACTTGAACGCCTGAGCCCTTACCTTAACCCTTATCGCAACCTCCTTCACCGCCATTTATAGCTTACGACTCATCTTTTTTACCCTCTTAAATTATCCACGATTCTTACCTTTCTCCCCTATTAATGAAAATAATTACTTAATCACTAATCCACTTAAACGTCTTGCCTACGGAAGTATTCTTGCCGGCCTAATCATTACCACAAATTTACCCCCAACAAAAACCCAAATTATAACCATATCACCATTACTTAAATTATCCGCACTACTAGTAACTATCACCGGCCTTCTCCTAGCACTAGAATTAGCTAACCTAACTAATACCCAACTAAAAACAACACCTACCCTAACCCCCCACCATTTCTCTAATATACTAGGATTTTTCCCACATATTACTCACCGCATAATACCAAAAATCAATTTAAACTGAGCCCAATATGTTTCAACACATTTGATTGATCAAACTTGAAATGAAAAAATTGGACCAAAAAGCAACTTCATCCAACAATTACCCCTAATTAAATTATTTACCCAACCGCAGCAAGGACTTATTAAAACCTACTTAATACTATTCTTCTTAACCCTAACAATCATAATCATTTTAATTTAAACAGAACGTAATGCACCCCAAGATAAACCTCGAGTTAGTTCAAGAATGACAAATAACGTTAAAAGCAACACCCACCCACTCAACACTAACATTAGACCCCCATTAGAATACAACAAAGCTACACCACTAAAATCACCACGAACCATTTCCAAATTACTCATTTCCTCACCCCCAATCACCCCCAACTCCCACCGTTCAACAAAAAAATATTTACCCACCAAAACAATACCAATCAAGTAAATAACCACATACATTAGTACAGACCAATCACCCCATGACTTAGGATAAGGCTCAGCAGCAAGCGCTGCAGTATAAACAAATACCACTAATATCCCCCCTAAATAAATTAAAAATAAAATTAAAGATAAAAAAGACCCACCATACCCTACCAACAAACCGCATCCAACTCCAGCAGCTACAACCAATCCTAACGCAGCATAGTAAGGCGCAGGATTTGATGCTACCGCTACTAAACCTAAAACAAAAATTATCAATATTACAAACATAAAATAAACCATTATTCCCACCTGGATTTTAACCAAGACCAATAACTTGAAAAACTATTGTTGTTAATTCAACTACAAGAATAATAATGACTATAAATACCCGGAAAACACATCCCCTCCTTAAAATTGTTAATCACGCCTTAATTGATCTCCCCGCACCATCAAACATCTCAACCTGATGAAACTTCGGCTCACTCCTAATCCTCTGCCTAGCTATTCAAATCATCACAGGTCTATTCCTAGCGATACACTACACCTCAGACATCTCAATAGCCTTCTCTTCAATTATACATATCTGCCATGACGTTAATTACGGTTGACTAATTCGTAATATTCACGCTAACGGAGCCTCCCTATTTTTTATTTGCATTTACCTCCATATCGCCCGAGGACTTTACTATGGCTCTTACCTCTTTAAAGAAACATGAAACATTGGAGTAATCCTATTATTCCTACTTATAGCCACAGCCTTCGTAGGCTATGTCCTTCCCTGAGGACAAATATCCTTTTGAGGTGCTACAGTCATTACTAACCTTATATCCGCCCTCCCTTATATTGGTAATACCCTAGTTCAATGAATCTGAGGAGGTTTCTCAGTAGACAACGCCACTTTAACGCGCTTCTTTGCCTTCCATTTCCTCCTCCCTTTCCTTATTGCTGCCATAACTATAGTACATATTCTATTTCTTCACGAAACAGGTTCCAACAATCCGCTCGGATTAAACTCTGATATAGATAAAATTCCTTTTCACCCATACTTTTCACAAAAAGACATCTTTGGCTTCTTTACCCTCATCCTAACACTCACCTTATTAACCCTATTTCTCCCTAACCTCCTCACAGACGCTGACAACTTCATCCCCGCCAACCCCCTCGTTACACCCCCACATATTAAACCCGAATGATATTTCCTATTCGCTTACGCCATTTTACGCTCCATTCCCAACAAACTAGGAGGAGTACTGGCCCTCCTATTCTCCATTTTAATTCTAATATTAATTCCTCTTCTCCATACCTCAAAACAACGAAGCAATACCTTCCGACCCTTCACTCAATCCATTTTCTGAATACTCATTGCAGATACGATTATCCTAACATGAATTGGAGGACAACCAGTTGAACAACCCTTTATCCTTGTGGGCCAAATTGCTTCCATCATTTACTTTTCCTTAATCCTTACCGCAATACCATTATCCAGCTGATGTGAAAATAAAATACTTAACTTAAATTAGTTTTGATAGCTTAACCTTAAAAGCGTCGATCTTGTAAATCGAAAACCGGAAGTTAAAATCCTCCTCAAAACATCAAGGGAAAGAGAATTAAACTCTTGCCCTCAGCTCCCAAAGCTGAGATTCTACCTAAACTGTCCCCTGCGGATTGTTTTTAGAATCACCGTACATATTTATTTATTAAATATGATACACTAATCGTACACGATTACAAATCGTGCGATTAGTGTATGTCGCGTAAACTATCTTAGAAATTACACGTCCTTGGTTAAAACCAAAACCGCACGCATCATGCGGCCCAAAATTCTATACTAGTATAAAAATCATTACATGATTTATGTACGTAAATCATTACATGATTAGTATAAAAATCATTACATGATTTATGTACGTAAATCATTACATGATTAACGTATTAATCATTACAATTTTATTAAGAAAAACAAGTCAGTTAGACATCAATTTTATTTGACCCACATTTTACTAAGATACGTACATTTCCCACTTTCAATAATCACCTTTAACAGATAATCACCTACTATATAGTTATTTTATACGTAATACTCATCAATTTAGATTCCTCCCTTCAATTACATATTATTATTAATCGTGCATATAATTCTAATAAACAATATTTCATTACAATCTATTTTTAATCCTCATAACTGTAATAATCATATTTTGATACCATTAAAAATCTAACTCCTCAATTTCATGATTTCTAAAATTATTATTGCGGGCTGGTAAGAAATAACCATTACTCTAATACAGGCATATAGTCAACGGTTTGTGGTACGGTTTATCGATAATCCCCTAATATTGATCAAATGCTGGCATTTGGCTAACTTGAAGTACATACGGTTCAGACGCGTCAGAACTCCTAGTCCTCTAGCTCCCTTATATTGACACATGGTTCTTAATCGTCTCATATTGATTGTCCTCCCAGCTTTTTTTTTTCGGTATGAAGCTATGTTACACTGCTCCAGGAGAGCTGAATGTAAGACACTGAGATCTGATCGGGCATACCTCGACAATTCAATTAATAATATTCATTACTATCATTCATGAAATTTGATTATCAAGTTGACCATTACTGAAAGGGATGGAGAATATGACGTCATAGTAGTCACGTTTCGATTTTTTTGATTAATGCAACAACGGTTTAATATAAACACTAGATTTTTCCGCAAATTAATTTGAAAATCAACGAAAGTGAATGAAAACTGGCACACAATAATCCTAATACATGCTTCAACATTCGGGCATAAAAAATTTCAATAAAATACCCCTCTGTCCTGCAAAAATTAATTAACAGAAAAAAAAGTTTTTTTTGGGAAAAACCCCCCCTCCCCCCTAATATACACGGTTGATCTCGAAAAACCCCCAAAACGAGGACCGAGTGTATATTTCTCTCATAGCATGTGGAATATATTCGCTATACATAGTTACAAACTCATTACACAATGCGAC